GCTAGCGTAGCTTAATACAAAGCATAACACTGAAGATGTTAAGATGGGCCCTGAGAAGCTCCGCATGCATAAAGGCATGGTCCTGACCTTACTATCAGCTCTTACCCAACTTACACATGCAAGTCTCCGCAGCCCCGTGAGTATGCCCTTAATCCCCCACCCGGGGACGAGGAGCGGGCATCAGGCACAAATTTTTAGCCCAAGACGCCTGGCCAAGCCACACCCCCAAGGGAATTCAGCAGTGATAAACATTAAGCCATAAGTGAAAACTTGACTCAGTCAGGGTTAAGAGGGCCGGTAAAACTCGTGCCAGCCACCGCGGTTAAACGAGAGGCCCTAGTTGATATTACTACGGCGTAAAGGGTGGTTAAGGAAAGCATTATAATAAAGCCAAATGGCCCCTTGGCCGTCATACGCTTCTAGGTGCCCGAAGCCCAACCACACGAAAGTAGCTTTAACAAAGCCCACCTGACCCCACGAAAGCTGAGAAACAAACTGGGATTAGATACCCCACTATGCTCAGCCATAAACCTAGACATCCACCTACAATTAGACGTCCGCCCGGGTACTACGAGCATTAGCTTGAAACCCAAAGGACCTGACGGTGCCTTAGACCCCCCTAGAGGAGCCTGTTCTAGAACCGATAACCCCCGTTAAACCTCACCACTTCTAGCCACCCCAGCCTATATACCGCCGTCGTCAGCTTACCCTGTGAAGGCAATAAAAGTAAGCAAAATGGGCACAACCCAGAACGTCAGGTCGAGGTGTAGCGTACGAAGCGGAAAGAAATGGGCTACATTTTCTATAATAGAACACTACGGACATGCAACATGAAATAGTGCTTGAAGGAGGATTTAGTAGTAAAAAGGAAACAGAGTGTCCTTTTGAACCCGGCTCTGAGGCGCGTACACACCGCCCGTCACTCTCCCCTGTCAAAACGCAAAAAATATATTTAATACCAAAGCACTGACAAGGGGAGGCAAGTCGTAACATGGTAAGTGTACCGGAAGGTGCACTTGGATAAAACTCAGGGCGTGGCTGAGTTAGCCAAGCATCTCACTTACACCGAGAAGACATCCATGCAAATTGGATCACCCTGAGCCAAATAGCTAGCTTAACTACTTATATAACCCAACAATATACATAACAAAACATGACCTAATAATAAAAACTAAACCATTTTTTTACCTGAGTATGGGAGACAGAAAAGGTTCAACCTAAAGCAATAGAAAAAGTACCGCAAGGGAAAGCTGAAAGAGAAATGAAACAACCCATATAAGCACTAAAAAACAAAGACTAAACCTTGTACCTTTTGCATCATGATTTAGCCAGCACCCTCAAGCAAAGAGACCTTTAGTTTGAAACCCCGAAACCAGGTGAGCTACCCCGAGACAGCCTATATAACTTAGGGCTAACCCGTCTCTGTGGCAAAAGAGTGGGAAGAGCTCCGGGTAGAAGTGACAGACCTACCGAACCTGGTGATAGCTGGTTGCCTAAGAAATGGATAGAAGTTCAGCCTCGTACACCCCAAACCAAAAGATACAGAATTTAAGGCAATTAAGGGAAATACACGAGAGTTAGTTATAAGGGGTACAGCCCTTATAACAAAGGATACAACCTTAACAGGAGGATAAAGATCATAATATATAAAACATACTGTTCCAGTGGGCCTAAAAGCAGCCACCTAGACAGAAAGCGTTAAAGCTCAGACAGAAAGAAGTTTATTATTCTGATAAAAAATCTTATTCCCCTAATAATATTAGGCTAACCCATGCCCACATGGAAGAAATTATGCTAAAATGAGTAATAAGAAGACCTGTTCTTCTCCAAGCACAAGTGTAAACCAGATCGGACCAACCACTGGAAAATAACGAGCCCAACCCAAAGAGGGTAATGTGAACGACAAAAAAATCAAGAAAACCTCACAACTTAATTACCGTTAACCCCACACTGGAGTGCTATTTTTAAAGGAAAGACTAAAAGAAAGGGAAGGAACTCGGCAAACACAAGCCTCGCCTGTTTACCAAAAACATCGCCTCCTGCAACTAAATTGAGTATAGGAGGTCCAGCCTGCCCAGTGACTACGGGTTCAACGGCCGCGGTATTTTGACCGTGCAAAGGTAGCGCAATCACTTGTCTTTTAAATAGAGACCTGTATGAATGGCTAAACGAGGGCTTAACTGTCTCCCCCTTCAAGTCAGTGAAATTGATCTATCCGTGCAGAAGCGGGTATAAAAATACAAGACGAGAAGACCCTTTGGAGCTTAAGGTACAAAATTCAACCACGTCAAGAAATTCAATAAAAAACAAAAACTTAGTGGATTATAAACTTTTACCTTCGGTTGGGGCGACCACGGAGGAAAAACAAGCCTCCGAGTGGAATGGGTTAAATACCTAAAACTAAGAGAAACATCTCTAAGCCACAGAAAATCTGACCAAAAATGATCCGGCTTAATGCCGATCAACGAACCAAGTTACCCTAGGGATAACAGCGCAATCCTCTCCCAGAGTCCATATCGACGAGGGGGTTTACGACCTCGATGTTGGATCAGGACATCCTAATGGTGCAGCCGCTATTAAGGGTTCGTTTGTTCAACGATTAAAGTCCTACGTGATCTGAGTTCAGACCGGAGCAATCCAGGTCAGTTTCTATCTGTAACGCTATTTTTCCTAGTACGAAAGGATCGGAAAAAAGGGGCCTATACTTAAAGCACGCCCCACCCCTAATTAATGAAAACAAATAAATTAAATAAAGGGAGGGCCAAACCCTGCCAGCCAAAATAAGGACATACTGGGGTGGCAGAGCATGGTAAATTGCGAAAGGCCTAAGCCCTTTTAACCAGAGGTTCAAATCCTCTTCCCAGTTCATGCTAAACACTTTAATAAATCACTTAATTAACCCACTAGCCTATATCGTTCCAGTTCTACTAGCAGTAGCCTTCTTAACCCTACTTGAACGAAAAATTCTAGGATACATGCAACTACGAAAAGGACCTAATGTAGTAGGACCTTACGGACTACTACAGCCAATCGCCGACGGCGTTAAACTATTTATTAAAGAACCCGTACGCCCCTCTACCTCATCTCCATTCCTATTTTTAGCCACGCCCATCCTTGCACTTACCCTTGCAATGACACTATGAGCACCAATACCTATGCCTCACCCCGTAATTGATCTCAACTTAGGAGTCCTATTTATCTTAGCCCTATCAAGCCTCGCAGTATATTCCATTCTAGGGTCAGGATGGGCATCAAATTCGAAATACGCACTAATTGGAGCCCTACGAGCAGTAGCCCAAACAATTTCATATGAAGTAAGCCTTGGACTTATTCTTTTATCAGTAATTATTTTTTCCGGGGGATATACCCTACAAACATTTAATACAGCCCAAGAAAGCATCTGATTACTAGCCCCCGCGTGACCTCTAGCTGCAATATGATACATTTCAACTCTAGCAGAAACAAACCGAGCACCATTCGACTTAACAGAGGGAGAATCCGAGCTAGTCTCAGGATTTAACGTAGAATATGCCGGAGGACCATTTGCCCTATTTTTCCTAGCTGAGTATGCAAACATCTTACTCATAAACACCCTATCAGCCGTGTTATTTATAGGAACTTCACACTTCCCACACATCCCTGAATTAACCACAATTAGTCTAATAACTAAAGCCGCATTTCTCTCCATTATTTTCCTATGAGTGCGAGCCTCCTATCCACGATTCCGATACGACCAACTCATACACCTTGTATGAAAAAACTTTCTCCCCCTAACACTAGCCCTAGTGCTATGACACATCGCCCTACCAATTGCGCTAGCAGGCCTCCCCCCACAACTATAACCCAGGAACTGTGCCCGAATGCCTAGGGACCACTTTGATAGAGTGGCCAATAGGGGCTAAAATCCCCTCAGTTCTTAGAAAGAAGGGGGTCGAACCCATGCCCAAGAGATCAAAACTCTTAGTGCTTCCTCTACACCACTTTCTAAGATGGGGTCAGCTAATTAAGCTTTCGGGCCCATACCCCGAACATGACGGTTAAAGTCCCTCCTCCATCAATGAACCCCTACGTACTTACTATTCTATTGTCCAGCCTAGGATTAGGGACTACCCTAACCTTTGCCAGCTCTCACTGATTATTAGCCTGAATAGGACTAGAAATTAATACTCTAGCAATTATTCCCCTAATGGCACAACACCATCACCCACGAGCAGTAGAAGCAACCACAAAATATTTTTTAACTCAGGCCACCGCAGCAGCAATAATCCTGTTTGCAAGCACAACAAATGCCTGAATTACAGGAGAATGAGACATAAGTAATATATCAAATCCTATCGCCAGCACAATAGTAATAACTGCCCTAGCACTTAAAATTGGACTAGCACCAATACACTTCTGAATACCAGAAGTTTTGCAAGGATTAGACCTTTTAACAGGACTAATTTTATCTACATGACAAAAACTTGCCCCTCTCGCCCTCATTTTCCAAATAGCCCAAGCCATCGACCCCTATCTTCTAACTGTACTAGGACTTTTATCAACACTAATCGGGGGATGAGGAGGATTAAACCAAACCCAACTACGTAAAATCTTAGCCTACTCTTCAATTGCACATATGGGCTGAATAATTATTGTTCTTCAATATGCACCGCACCTCACCATACTTGCACTAAGCACATACATCTTCATAACATCAGCAGCATTCCTCACATTCAAAGCATCCTCCACCACAAAAATCAACACCCTTGCAATAATCTGGTCAAAAAGTCCAATTTTAACAACAACCACTGCCCTAGTTCTCCTATCATTAGGGGGCCTCCCACCATTAACAGGATTTATGCCAAAATGACTAATTTTACAAGAACTAGCAAAACAAAACCTCCCACTTACCGCCACAATTATAGCCCTCGCCGCCCTACTTAGTCTTTACTTTTACCTACGACTCTGCTACGCAATAACACTCACTATTTCCCCAAACACAAATAACTCAACTACCCCCTGACGAGTACAAACAATCCAAACCTCTTTACCACTAGCTATATCCACCACAATTGCACTAGGCCTCCTACCTATAACCCCAGCTATTGTTATATTAACCACCTAGGGACTTAGGATAGCATCAGACCAAGAGCCTTCAAAGCTCTAAGCAGAAGTGAAAATCTTCTAGTCCCTGACTAAGACCTACAAGAGTCTATCTTGCATTTTCTAATTGCAAATCAAATGTTTTAATTAAACTAAGGCCTTACTAGATGGGAAGGCCTCGATCCTACAAACTCTTAGTTAACAGCTAAGCGCTCAAGCCAGCGAGCATCCATCTACTTTCCCCGCCGTAGCCGAGTAAGGCGGGGAAAGCCCCGGCAGGATATTAGTCTGCGTCTCTGGATTTGCAATCCAACATGTTTCTTCACCACGGGGCTATGATAAGGAGAGGATTTGAACCTCTGTCTTCGGGGCTACAACCCACCGCCTGAGCACTCGGCTACCCTACCTGTGGCAATTACGCGCTGATTCTTTTCTACAAACCACAAAGACATTGGTACCCTATATCTTGTATTTGGTGCCTGAGCCGGGATAGTGGGGACCGCCCTAAGCCTCCTTATTCGTGCTGAACTAAGCCAGCCCGGATCACTTTTAGGCGATGACCAAATCTATAATGTTATTGTTACTGCCCATGCCTTCGTAATAATTTTCTTTATAGTAATACCAATCCTAATTGGCGGATTTGGAAACTGACTCGTCCCGTTAATAATTGGAGCACCTGATATAGCATTCCCACGAATAAATAATATAAGTTTTTGACTCCTACCCCCATCATTTCTTCTTCTATTAGCCTCTTCTGGTGTTGAGGCTGGAGCCGGAACGGGGTGGACAGTTTACCCACCACTCGCAGGTAATCTTGCCCACGCAGGAGCCTCAGTAGACCTAACAATTTTCTCACTTCACCTAGCAGGTGTCTCATCAATTTTAGGTGCAATCAATTTTATCACCACAACTATTAACATGAAACCTCCAGCCATTTCACAATATCAAACACCCCTATTTGTCTGATCCGTACTAGTAACAGCGGTACTTCTTCTTCTATCACTTCCGGTTCTAGCTGCTGGGATCACAATGCTTCTTACAGACCGTAATCTTAACACTACATTCTTCGACCCAGCAGGAGGAGGAGACCCAATTCTATATCAACACTTATTCTGATTCTTTGGTCACCCAGAAGTTTACATTCTTATTTTGCCAGGATTTGGCATTATTTCACACGTTGTAGCCTACTACGCCGGTAAAAAAGAACCATTCGGGTATATGGGAATAGTCTGAGCCATGATGGCTATCGGCCTTCTTGGGTTCATTGTTTGAGCCCACCATATGTTCACTGTTGGGATAGACGTAGACACCCGTGCCTACTTTACATCCGCAACAATAATTATTGCTATCCCAACAGGTGTAAAAGTATTTAGCTGACTCGCCACACTACACGGAGGATCTATTAAATGAGAAACACCCATACTATGAGCCCTAGGATTTATCTTTCTCTTTACAGTGGGCGGGTTGACAGGAATTGTTCTGGCCAACTCATCACTTGATATTGTTCTCCACGACACATACTATGTAGTTGCACATTTCCACTATGTATTATCAATAGGTGCTGTATTTGCTATTATAGCAGCTTTCGTACACTGATTCCCGCTATTCTCAGGATATACTCTAAACGATACTTGAACAAAAATTCACTTCGGAGTTATGTTCATTGGCGTAAACCTCACATTCTTCCCACAACATTTCCTTGGATTAGCAGGAATGCCACGACGATACTCTGACTACCCAGACGCCTATGCTCTATGAAATACAGTATCCTCTATTGGATCGCTAATTTCCCTAGTAGCAGTAATTATATTCCTATTTATCCTCTGAGAAGCCTTCGCCGCCAAACGAGAAGTATCCTCAGTAGAACTAACCATAACAAACGTAGAATGACTTCACGGCTGCCCTCCACCGTACCACACATTCGAAGAGCCAGCATTTGTTCAAGTTCAATCAAATTAACGAGAAAGGGAGGAATTGAACCCCCATATACTGGTTTCAAGCCAGTCACATAACCACTCTGTCACTTTCTTCCAAAGACATTAGTAAAATGAAAATTACATCACCTTGTCAAGATGAGATTACAGGTTAAACTCCTGTATGTCTTAAACCAAAACTTAATGGCACATCCCACGCAACTAGGATTCCAAGACGCGGCATCACCCGTTATAGAAGAGCTTCTTCACTTTCACGACCATGCCTTAATAATTGTATTCTTAATCAGTACCTTAGTACTTTATATTATTATTGCAATGGTTTCAACCAAACTCACAAACAAATATATTTTAGACTCCCAAGAAATCGAAATTGTATGAACCATTCTACCAGCTGTCATTCTAGTTTTGATCGCCCTCCCATCCCTTCGAATTTTATATCTTATAGACGAGATCAACGACCCTCACTTAACAATTAAAGCCATAGGACACCAATGATACTGAAGCTACGAGTACACAGACTATGAAGACCTAGGTTTTGACTCCTACATAATTCCAACCCAAGATCTAACACCAGGTCAATTTCGACTTCTAGAAACTGACCACCGAATAGTTGTCCCAATAGAATCACCAGTACGTGTTCTAGTATCCGCCGAAGACGTCTTACACTCCTGAGCCGTCCCATCATTAGGAGTTAAAATGGACGCAGTCCCAGGACGATTAAATCAAGCCGCTTTTATCGCCTCGCGCCCAGGTGTATTTTACGGACAATGCTCTGAAATCTGCGGGGCTAACCACAGCTTTATACCTATTGTAGTTGAAGCAGTACCGCTAGAACACTTTGAAAGCTGATCCTCATTAATACTAGAAGACGCCTCACTAGAAAGCTAATTATTGGACAAAGCGTTGGCCTTTTAAGCCAAAGTTTGGTGACTACCGACCACCTCTAGTGAAATGCCCCAACTGAATCCCAGCCCTTGATTTGCAATTCTAGTATTCTCCTGAATCGTTTTCCTATCCATTATCCCAACTAAAATTCTAAGTCATACAACACCAAATGAACCAACCCCAATAAGTGAAGAAAAACACAAAACTGAGCCCTGAGACTGACCATGATAATAAGCTTCTTCGACCAATTTGCAAGCCCGTCCTTCCTAGGAATTCCACTTATTGCTATTGCAATCGCACTCCCCTGAACCCTACTTCCAACCCCACCCTCTCGATGAGTTAATAACCGACTCATCACCCTCCAAACATGATTTATTAACCGATTTACTAATCAGCTAATAATACCTTTAAGCGTAGGGGGACACAAATGAGCATTACTACTAGCCTCTTTAATAGTATTCCTAATTACTATTAATATATTAGGCCTCCTACCATATACTTTTACACCAACAACACAACTATCACTAAACATAGGATTTGCTGTCCCTCTATGACTCGCAACAGTAATTATTGGAATACGTAATCAACCAACAATTGCCCTCGGACATCTTCTTCCAGAGGGTACCCCTATCCCTCTAATTCCAGTACTAATTATTATTGAAACAATTAGCCTATTTATTCGACCATTAGCCTTGGGAGTACGACTAACAGCTAATTTAACCGCAGGACATTTATTAATTCAACTTATTGCTACAGCCGTCTTTGTATTATTACCTATAATACCAACAGTAGCAATTTTAACTGCCACTGTTCTATTCCTCCTAACACTATTAGAAGTTGCAGTAGCAATAATCCAAGCCTATGTATTCGTATTATTACTAAGCCTCTATCTACAAGAAAACGTCTAATGGCCCACCAAGCACATGCATATCACATGGTTGATCCAAGCCCATGACCACTAACCGGAGCCGTCGGTGCTCTATTATTAACATCCGGCCTAGCAATCTGGTTTCACTTCCATTCAACAACACTAATAACTCTTGGACTAATTCTTCTACTTCTCACAATAATCCAATGATGACGTGATATTATCCGAGAAGGGACCTTCCAAGGTCACCACACACCCCCAGTACAAAAAGGACTACGTTATGGAATAATTTTATTCATTACCTCAGAAGTATTCTTTTTCCTAGGATTCTTCTGAGCTTTTTACCATTCAAGTTTAGCACCAACACCCGAACTAGGAGGATGCTGACCACCAACAGGAATTACTACACTAGACCCCTTTGAAGTGCCCCTCCTCAATACTGCTGTACTATTAGCATCTGGGGTAACAGTCACATGAGCTCATCACAGCATTATAGAAGGCGAACGCAAACAAGCCATTCAATCCCTCACACTCACTATTATTCTAGGACTTTACTTTACTGCGCTCCAAGCCATAGAATACTATGAAGCACCTTTCACAATTGCAGATGGAGTATATGGCTCTACATTCTTTGTAGCTACAGGATTCCACGGATTACATGTAATTATTGGATCAACCTTCCTGGCCGTATGCCTTCTCCGTCAAATTCAATACCACTTTACATCTGAACACCACTTCGGCTTTGAAGCCGCTGCCTGATATTGACACTTTGTCGACGTAGTCTGATTATTCCTCTACGTCTCTATCTACTGATGAGGCTCATATCTTTCTAGTATTAAAGTAGTACAAGTGACTTCCAATCATTTAGTCTTGGTTAAAACCCAGGGAAAGATAATGAACTTAATCATAACTATTATTACTATCACAATAGCCCTATCCTTAATTTTAGCAATTGTATCCTTCTGACTACCACAAATAGCCCCGGATGCAGAAAAACTGTCCCCATACGAATGCGGATTTGACCCACTAGGATCCGCCCGACTACCCTTTTCATTACGCTTCTTTTTAGTGGCTATCCTATTCCTCTTATTTGACCTAGAAATTGCCCTACTTCTTCCCCTACCATGAGGAGACCAGCTTAACAACCCCACCGGAACATTCTTCTGAGCCACTATAGTTCTAGTATTACTAACCCTAGGACTAATTTACGAATGAACCCAAGGCGGCTTAGAATGAGCAGAATAGGGAGTTAGTCCAAGACAAGACCTCTGATTTCGGCTCAGAAAATTATGGTTTAAGTCCATAACCCCCTTATGACACCAGTACATTTTAGCTTTAGCTCAGCATTCATTTTAGGTCTAATAGGACTAGCATTTCACCGTACACACCTTCTCTCCGCACTACTGTGTTTAGAAGGAATAATACTATCCTTATTTATTGCACTAGCCCTATGAGCACTACAATTTGAGTCAACAAGTTTCTCTACTGCCCCTATATTACTATTAGCTTTTTCTGCTTGTGAAGCAAGCACAGGCCTTGCACTTCTAGTTGCCACAGCTCGAACTCACGGAACTGATCGCCTACAAAACCTAAATCTTCTACAATGCTAAAAGTATTACTTCCCACAATTATATTATTTCCAACAATTTGACTAACTACCCCCAAATGACTATGAACTACTACAACAGCCCATAGTTTATTAATTGCCATCATCAGCCTTACATGACTAAAATGAACGTCAGAAACCGGATGAACTTCATCAAATAGCTATCTAGCCACAGACCCATTATCAACCCCCCTTTTAGTATTAACATGCTGACTTCTACCATTAATAATTTTAGCCAGCCAAAACCACATTAACCCTGAACCAGTTAGCCGACAACGCCTCTACATTACTCTCCTTGCATCACTTCAAACCTTCCTAATTATAGCATTTGGTGCCACAGAAATTATTATGTTCTATGTTATATTTGAAGCTACCCTTATTCCAACCCTAATTATTATCACTCGATGAGGTAACCAAACGGAACGTCTTAATGCAGGAACTTATTTCCTATTTTATACCCTAGCAGGGTCTCTACCGCTTCTAGTTGCTCTCCTTCTACTTCAACAATCTACCGGAACCCTCTCCATACTAGTAATTCAATATTCACAACCACTTCTATCAAGCTCCTGAGGCCATAAAATCTGATGAGCCGGCTGCCTAATTGCATTTCTAGTAAAAATACCACTTTATGGAGTACATCTATGACTACCTAAAGCACATGTAGAAGCCCCTGTCGCCGGGTCTATAGTTCTAGCAGCAGTACTACTAAAACTGGGAGGGTATGGAATAATACGGATAATAATTATATTAGACCCACTATCAAAAGAATTAGCTTACCCTTTCATTATTCTAGCACTATGAGGCATCATCATGACAGGATCAATTTGCCTACGACAAACAGACCTCAAATCACTAATTGCCTACTCATCTGTGAGCCATATAGGACTTGTAGCAGGGGGCATCCTAATTCAAACCCCATGAGGATTTTCAGGGGCAATCATTTTAATAATTGCCCATGGATTAGTATCCTCAATATTATTCTGCTTAGCTAATACAGCTTACGAACGAACTCACAGTCGAACCATAATTCTTGCTCGAGGCCTACAAATAGTCTTCCCACTAACGGCAGTATGGTGATTCACTGCAAACTTAGCCAACTTAGCACTACCCCCTCTCCCAAACCTAATAGGAGAACTTATAATTATTACAACCCTATTTAACTGATCCCCATGAACCATTGCACTTACCGGTATTGGAACACTAATCACTGCAAGCTATTCTCTATACCTCTTCTTAATATCCCAACGAGGCCCAACACCAAATCACATCACAAAACTCCAACCATTTCACACTCGAGAACACCTATTAATAGCCCTACACCTGATCCCAGTAATCCTCCTTGTAGCAAAACCAGAACTAATGTGAGGATGATGTTATTAGTAAGTATAGTTTAACTAAAATATTAGATTGTGATTCTAAAGACAGGAGTTAAAATCCCCTTACTCACCAAGGAAGGACAGAAATCAGTAAGTACTGCTAATCCTTATCTACCGCGGTTAAAATCCGCGGCTTCCTTACGCTTCTGAAGGATAACAGTTCATCCATTGGTCTTAGGAACCAAAAACTCTTGGTGCAAATCCAAGTGGAAGCTATGAACTCAACAACCCTAATTATATCCTCCTCACTCATCCTAGTTCTCACTATCCTTATACTCCCGTTATTAACATCACTAAACCCAAACCCACAAAAACCTCAGTGAGCAAACACGCACGTTAAAACCGCTGTCAGCACCGCATTTTTTATTAGCCTCTTACCACTATTTATTTACCTTGACCAAGGAGTAGAAAGCATCACAACAAACTGACACTGAATAAATACACATGTATTTGATACAAATATTAGCTTTAAATTCGACCACTACTCCCTCATCTTCACTCCTATCGCTCTCTATGTCACTTGATCAATCCTAGAATTTGCATTATGATACATACATGCTGACCCTAATATAAACCGATTTTTCAAGTACTTGCTATTATTCTTAGTAGCAATAATTACCCTTGTCACAGCCAACAATATATTTCAACTTTTTATTGGCTGAGAGGGAGTCGGAATCATGTCCTTTTTACTAATCGGATGATGATATGGACGAGCAGATGCTAATACAGCAGCCCTCCAAGCTGTTATTTATAACCGAGTAGGGGACATCGGACTAATCTTAAGCATGGCCTGATTTGCAATAAACCTAAACTCTTGAGAAATTCAACAAATTTTCTTCTTATCAAAAAACTTTGACATAACAGTCCCCCTAATCGGACTTATTCTTGCAGCAACAGGAAAATCGGCCCAATTTGGCCTCCATCCCTGGCTTCCATCTGCCATGGAGGGCCCCACGCCAGTATCTGCCCTACTCCACTCCAGCACTATAGTTGTCGCAGGCATTTTCCTACTAATTCGCCTACACCCTCTTATAGAAAATAATGATCTAGCACTAACAATCTGCTTATGTTTAGGAGCACTAACCACATTATTTACAGCCACCTGTGCCCTAACACAAAACGACATCAAAAAAATTGTAGCCTTTTCAACATCAAGCCAGCTAGGATTAATAATAGTCACAATTGGACTAAACCAACCACAACTAGCATTCCTCCATATCTGTACCCACGCATTCTTCAAAGCTATACTATTTCTATGTTCTGGATCAATTATCCATAGCCTTAATGATGAACAAGACATCCGAAAAATAGGAGGCCTTCACAATCTTATACCTGCCACCTCAACTTACCTAACAATTGGAAGCTTAGCACTAACAGGCACCCCCTTCCTTGCCGGGTTCTTCTCAAAAGATGCTATTATTGAAGCCCTAAATACCTCATACCTTAACGCCTGAGCCCTAACTCTCACACTAATCGCTACATCATTTACCGCGGTCTACAGCTTCCGTGTAGTATTCTTTGTAACTATAGGATCCCCACGATTCCTACCAATATCCCCCATCAACGAAAATAACCCCCTAGTAATTAACCCTATTAAACGACTCGCCTGAGGAAGCATTATTGCAGGACTCATCATTACATCCAACTTCCTACCCTCAAAAACACCTATTATAACTATGCCAACCACCCTAAAAATAGCAGCCCTCTTAGTAACTATTGTTGGGCTTCTAGTGGCTATTGAACTAACAGCCATAACTAATAAACAAATCAAAATTACCCCTACAATCCCCCTACATCACTTCTCAAACATACTAGGATATTTTCCTGCAGTAATTCACCGACTCCCCCCAAAACTTAACCTAGTCCTAGGACAAACAATTGCCACTAAACTTGACCAAACATGATTTGAAATTACAGGACCTAAGGGACTAGCACTAACTCAAATAGTAATATCAAAAGTTACAAGTGACATTCAACGAGGTATAATTAAAACATATTTAACCATCTTTCTTTTAACCATAACCCTGGCGATTCTATTATCTATAATTTAAACCGCACGAAGAGTGCCACGGCTTAAACCTCGAGTAAGCTCTAACACTACAAGTAATGTTAAAAGTAGCACTCAAGCACAAATAACCAATATTCCCCCACCAAAAGAATATATGACAGCCACACCACCAACATCACCACGCAACATAGAAAACTCTTTCAACCCATCAATAATTACCCAAGATCCCTCATATCAATCCCCTCAAAATAAAGCACCCATCAATACAACACCTAATAAATAAACCAAAACATACCCAGCCACAGAACGACTCCCCCAAGCTTCCGGGAAAGGCTCAGCAGCCAAAGCTGCCGAATAAGCAAACACCACAAGTATGCCCCCCAAATAAATCAAAAAAAGGACTAAAGACAAGAAAGAGCCCCCACAACCAACTAAAATTCCACACCCAACGCCTGCTGCTACTACTAAACCTAAAGCAGCAAAATAAGGTGTAGGATTAGAAGCAACAGCAATTAAACCCACAATCAAAGCTACCAACAACAAAAACATAAAATAGGTCATAATTCTTGCTCGGACTTTAACCGAGACCAATGACTTGAAGAACCACCGTTGTAGTTCAACTACAAGAACAATAATGGCAAGCCTACGAAAAACCCACCCCCTAATTAAAATTGCTAACGATGCACTAGTTGATTTACCAACACCCTCTAACATCTCAGTATGATGAAACTTCGGATCCCTCCTTGGACTATGCTTAATTATCCAAATCTTAACAGGATTATTTTTAGCTATACATTACACCTCAGATATTTCAACCGCATTCTCGTCAGTAAACCACATTTGCCGTGATGTAAACTATGGCTGACTTATTCGTAACTTACACGCTAATGGGGCATCATTCTTCTTTATCTGCCTTTATATACATATCGCCCGAGGATTATATTACGGATCATACCTTTACAAAGAAACCTGAAATATTGGAGTAGTTCTTTTTCTATTAGTAATAATAACAGCCTTTGTTGGCTACGTCCTGCCATGAGGACAAATATCCTTTTGAGGCGCAACAGTAATTACCAACCTACTATCAGCAGTTCCCTACATAGGAGATGCTTTAGTTCAATGAATCTGAGGTGGCTTCTCAGTAGACAATGCAACACTTACGCGATTCTTCGCATTCCACTTCTTACTGCCATTCATTGTTACAGCCGCCACCCTCCTACACCTGCTATTTTTACACGAAACAGGATCAAACAACCCAACAGGACTAAACTCTGACGCAGACAAAATCTCCTTCCACCCCTACTTTTCATATAAAGACCTTCTAGGGTTCGTAATTATATTATTAGCCCTTACATCACTAGCACTATTCTCTCCAAACTTATTAGGAGACCCAGAAAATTTTACCCCAGCAAACCCCTTAGTCACACCTCCACACATTCAGCCAGAATGATATTTCTTATTTGCCTACGCCATTCTACGATCAATCCCAAACAAACTAGGAGGTGTTCTTGCACTATTATTCTCTATTTTAGTACTAATGGTGGTACCCATCTTACATACCTCAAAACAACGAGGACTTACATTCCGCCCAATCACTCAATTCTTATTCTGAACCTTGGTAGCAGATATAGTAATCTTAACATGAATCGGTGGTATACCTGTAGAACACCCATATATCATCATTGGTCAAATTGCATCAATTCTATACTTCGCACTTTTCCTTGTTCTTACCCCCCTCGCAGGATGACTGGAAAATAAAGCATTGAAATGAGCTTGCCCTAGTAGCTTAGCATTAAAGCATCGGTCTTGTAATCCGAAGATCGGAGGTTAAATTCCCCCCTAGCGCCCAGAAAAAGGAGATTTTAACTCCCACCCCTGGCTCCCAAAGCCAGAATTCTAAATTAAACTATCTTCTGATAGTTACATATGATGATCTAGTACATAACATGTATTATATTACATTAATGTATTAGTACATACATATGTATTATCACCATTAATTTATCTTAACCTTAAAGCAAGTACAAACGTTCTAAACGTACATGAAGCAAAAAGTTAAGACACAGAAATAATTTATTTAAAGCTGGGAAACAGATTATTCCCCTATAAATGGCCCTCAAATTTTTCCTTGAAATACCCAACTAGGATTTAATTAAACCATTTTAATGTAGTAAGAGACCACCATCTGATTTAAATTAAGGCATATCATGCATGATAGAATCAGGGACACAAACAGTGGGGGTGGCCCTTTAATGAATTATTACTTGCATCTGATTCCTATTTCATGAACATGACTGTAAAATTCCATTTTAAGATATTTATACTTGCATCTGATTACTGGTGTAATTACATACTCCTCGTTACCCAACATGCCGAGCATTCTTTTATATGCATAGGGGTTCTCTTTTTTGGTTGCCTTTCATTTTGCATTTCATAGTGTAAACACAACAGAAAATAAAGGTAGAGCATTTCCTTGCTAGTATATAATATAGGTTCATCATTAAAGGACATAACTTAAGAATTACATAATTCTATATCAAGTGCATAACATATACATCTTTTCCTCAACTTCCCCTGTATATATATGCCCCCCTTTTGGCTTCTGCGCGACAAACCCCCCTACCCCCTACGCTCAGCAAATCCTGTTATCCTTGTCAAACCCCGAAACCAAGGAAGGCTCGAGAGCGTGCCAGCCAACAAGTAGAGTTATGGGTTAGCTATCCGCATTATATTTATATATATATGTATATCACATTAATTTATAACTATAAACCTTATAAATTTTAACCTTAAAATTCCTACCAAAGCTTGTAAACAATTTCTTAATGCTAAAAAGTCCAACATTATTTTATT